AATGATGAGCCTGACTAAAGGACTATCGTGATAGGATAAAATATGTAGCTAAAACTACCTTCATTACATCAAATAGAATCAAACTATCGCCTTCAAGCATCAAAAGCTGTCGTGCATCATACACCAAGATGTAAAAATAGGCATTAAAGTAGAAAAGTAAGCTAATAAAGCTAATGGGTTCATACCCCGTAAATAGAGTAAACACTCTCTTCTCTACATGCCCAGTAACTCCACAAAAATCCTATTACTAATCACCTTAGTAAGAGGTATATTAGTATCGGTATCCTCAAACTCATGACTTGGAGCATGAATGGGGTTAGAAATCAATCTAATATCGTTTATTCCTTTAATATCAAACGTTAAAAATATGTACAATACAGAAGCCTCACTAAAATACTTTATTGTACAGGTACTTGCATCAGCTACCCTATTATTTATGGTAGTGATAAAAACACTAACAGAAGACCTATTCTCATTTGAAAGAAACTTATATACGCCAATAATCATTTGTACCCCTCTCCTGCTCAAAAGTGGAGCTGCGCCACTCCACTGATGATTCCCAGGAGTAATGGAAGGACTAAGATGAGAAAATTGTGCACTACTAATAACAGTCCAAAAAGCTGCGCCATTAATGCTAATATCATATCTAATTGAAATAAACACCTTTACATTAAGAATTATTGTAATATCAACAATTGTAGGAGCAATTGGTGGTTTAAATCAAACCTCTATACGGAAAATCTTAACCTACTCATCAATTAATCATACTGGGTGAATACTAATTGCACTAACTACAAGAGAAAACCTATGGTTGGCCTACTTCATAATTTATTCCACTCTAGCACTAACAGTGGTTTCAGCAATTAAATTATCAGGGGTATCATTTATTAACCAAACCATAATAACAAACAAGGAAGCCACACTAATAAAATTCATAATATTTACATCACTATTATCCTTGGGTGGGCTGCCACCATTCTTGGGATTCTTACCGAAATGAATTGTTATTCAGGCAATAATCACGAACAATATAATTCCACTAGCAACAGTTGTAGTAGTAACATCTCTAATTACCCTTTACTACTACCTAAGGATTTCATATTCAAGCTTTTTAATCTTGAACACAGAACCGAAGTGGAATATAAAGTCCTACAAAACCAAAGCAACTAGTAATATTGGAGCAGTGCTCCTATCATCGGTTTCACTGATAGGAATGGCTGTATGTACCCTTATCACCAACATTAACTAAGCCAGGAAAGGCCTTAAGTTAAACAAACTAATATCCTTCAAAGCTATAAATAAAGGGTTTCCTTTAGGCCTTGATAAGTCCAACTTACCCCTACAGAATTGCATTCTATAATCACAAAATGAATACAAGACCTGTTATAGTGGAAGAGCAACGTAAATGCCCCTAAATAGATTTACAGCCTATCGCCTACTTATTTGTCTCAGCCACCCCACTAATTTTCACCCGATGGTTCTTCTCAACTAATCACAAAGACATTGGAACATTATATTTTGTATTTGGAGCCTGATCAGGAATAGTCGGAACATCACTAAGAATGTTAATCCGAACAGAACTGGGGCAACCAGGATCTCTTATTGGAGATGATCAAATCTACAACGTCATTGTTACAGCACATGCTTTTGTAATAATTTTCTTCATGGTTATGCCAATCATAATTGGTGGATTTGGAAACTGACTAGTACCACTAATGCTGGGGGCTCCAGATATAGCATTTCCACGAATAAACAACATGAGATTCTGACTATTACCACCATCCCTAACACTTCTTCTTGCTAGCAGACTGGTAGAAAGAGGGGCAGGAACCGGATGAACAGTTTATCCCCCTCTTGCTAGTGGAATTGCACATGCCGGAGCATCAGTGGACTTAGCTATCTTCTCCTTACACTTGGCAGGGGTATCGTCAATCCTAGGGGCAGTTAACTTTATTACAACAACAATCAATATAAAGCCAAAGAGTATAAAGCCAGAACGAATCCCACTATTTGTATGATCAATTGGTATTACTGCATTATTACTACTACTATCACTACCGGTTCTTGCTGGAGCAATTACAATACTATTAACTGATCGAAACCTAAATACATCATTCTTTGATCCTGCTGGTGGTGGTGATCCAATTCTTTACCAACATCTGTTCTGATTCTTTGGGCATCCTGAAGTTTATATTCTAATTTTACCAGGATTTGGAATAATTTCCCACATTATTTGTCATGAAAGAGGTAAAAAGGAAGCATTTGGTAATCTAGGAATAATCTTTGCTATACTAGCAATTGGACTACTAGGATTCCTGGTATGAGCACACCACATATTCACAGTAGGAATAGATGTTGATACACGAGCATATTTTACATCAGCAACAATAATTATTGCCGTACCTACTGGAATTAAAATCTTCAGTTGACTAGCAACTATATATGGAACACGAATAACATACAGAGCAGCTTGTCTATGAGCACTAGGATTTGTATTCCTATTCACAATAGGGGGTCTTACTGGTGTGGTACTAGCAAACTCATCAATTGATATTGTATTACATGACACTTACTATGTAGTAGCTCACTTCCATTATGTACTATCAATGGGAGCAGTGTTTGCAATCATAGGAGGATTTGTACAATGATACCCATTATTTACTGGGCTAACTATAAACCCAAAGTGATTAAAGGCACAATTTGCTGTTATATTTGTTGGTGTTAACTTAACATTCTTCCCTCAACACTTCTTAGGGCTTGCTGGAATACCACGACGTTACTCAGACTACCCAGATGCATATACCACATGAAACATTATTTCATCAATAGGATCAACAATTTCATTTGTAAGAGTAATGATATTCTTATTTATTATATGAGAAAGAATTACATCAAACCGATTAATTTTATTCCCTACACATACAAGTAATTCAGTAGAATGACTACAAAACTTCCCACCGGCAGAACACAGATATTCAGAACTACCAACAATCTCACTAACTAACTAATTCTCTAACGTGGCAGATAAGTGCATTGGATTTAAGCTCCACAAATAAAGTTTAAACTTTCATTAGAATAACACCAATGGCAACATGATTAAATTTAACACTACAAGATAGAGCTTCCCCTATTATAGAACAATTAATTTACTTCCACGACCATGCCCTAATAATTATATTAATAATTATCACAACTGTATTCTACACACTAATTAGAATTATACAAAACAAACAAACTAGACGGTTTCTGCTTGAAGGACAAATAATTGAAACCGTCTGAACAATTGCTCCAGCAATTATCCTACTATTTATTGCAATACCATCACTACGACTACTATACCTAATAGATGAAATTCACAACCCGGCATTAACCCTAAAAACAGTTGGACACCAATGATACTGAAGTTATGAATATTCAGACTTTACAAAGCTTGAATTTGACTCATATATAGTATCACAAGAAGACTTACAAATAGGAATATTTCGACTATTAGATACTGATAACCGGGTAGTACTACCAATAAACTCACCCATTCGATTAATTGTAACAGCAGCAGATGTGCTACACTCATGAACAGTACCGGGGCTTGGGGTAAAGACAGATGCCACACCAGGACGGCTAAACCAGGTAAGATTCTCAATTAACCGACCAGGAATCCTATATGGACAATGCTCAGAAATCTGTGGAGCAAATCATAGATTTATACCAATCACGATTGAAAGAGTATCAACAAACCAATTTATTAATTGAGTATCAAAGCAAAGAGAATCATCAGATGACTGAAAGCAAGTAATGGTCTCTTAAACCAGTTTATGATACCCTAGCAAGTATCTCTGATGAAGAAGGATTAGTTAAAATATAACATCAGAATGTCAAACTGAAATAATCAGAAAGATATCCTTCTATTCCACAAATAATACCAATAGAATGAACACTACTATACATTATATTTCTAGCAACATTCCTAATATTCAACATTATAAACTACTTTACACAGTCCCCTTGCCAGGAGACCAAAACAAAGAAAAGTATTAACACTAATAAAATTAATTGAAAGTGATAAGAAACCTATTCTCTATTTTTGACCCAACAACAGAAATCAGAAGACTACCACTTAATTGAACAAGTACTGCAATTGGACTACTATTAATTCCATCAAGAATCTGATTGATTCCCTCACGGAATAGTATAATAATTAGCCTACTAATAAACAAGCTACACCAAGAAATAAAGACAATTCTAAGAAAAGGAAATGAAAATAAAGGAAATTCATTCATCTTAACATCACTATTCCTTATAATCCTAATAAATAACTTCCTAGGATTATTCCCATACATCTTTACTAGAACAAGACATCTAACACTTACACTAACACTTGCGCTTCCCCTATGAGTAAGATTTATACTATTTGGATGAATTAAAAACACAAACCATATGTTCGAACATCTTGTTCCACAAGGGACCCCTACAATACTTATACCATTTATAGTTGTAATCGAAACTATTAGAAACTTAATCCGACCTGGCACTCTAGCAGTCCGACTAACTGCAAATATAATTGCAGGCCACTTACTATTAACCTTACTAGGAAATAATGGACCATCAATAAGACACTCCATACTTACTGTATTAATTACAGCCCAAATCCTATTATTAATTCTAGAGGGGGCAGTTGCTGTAATTCAATCATACGTATTTGCCATTCTAAGAACCCTATACTCTAGAGAAGTTAATTAATGTCAATACACGAAAATCACTCATTCCACATAGTAAACAAGAGACCGTGACCACTAACAGGAGCCATCGGAGCAATAACCCTACTAATAGGGCTAATTAAGTGATTTCATCAATATGATGATACCCTATTAGCAATTGGAGCAATTATTACTGTACTAACTATAATTCAATGATGACGAGATGTAACCCGAGAAGGTACATACCAAGGATTACATACAAAGGTAGTAACAACAGGATTACGATGAGGAATAATCCTATTTATTGTATCAGAAGTGTTATTCTTTGTGTCATTCTTTTGAGCATTTTTCCATAGAAGACTATCACCAACAATTGAATTAGGGTCAACATGACCACCAGCAGGAATTCAACCATTTAATCCTCTACAAGTACCACTTCTAAATACAGCTATTTTATTAGCATCAGGAGTGACAGTAACATGAGCACACCATAGCTTACTAGAAAACAATGCTACACAAGCTACACAAGGATTATTCTTTACTGTATTATTGGGGCTATACTTTACAGCATTACAAGCATATGAATACCTTGAAGCACCTTTCACAATTGCAGACTCTGTGTACGGAACAACATTCTTTGTAGCAACAGGGTTCCATGGATTACATGTAATCATTGGAACAACCTTCCTAATCACTTGCCTACTACGACAAACAACTCTACACTTCTCATCTAACCACCACTTTGGATTTGAAGCAGCAGCTTGATACTGACATTTTGTAGACGTAGTTTGACTATTCCTATACATTTCAATCTACTGATGAGGAAGATAAAATAATGTTTATCTAATACAAGATAGTATACTTGACTTCCAATCAAGAAATTTGTGAAAGCAAGATAAATAATATTAATAATTACAGCAACTGCAGCACTGGCTATATTACTATCAGCAGCAATTATAATCCTAACCACATTAATCTCAAAGAAAATAAACGAAGACCGAGAAAAAAGATCACCATTTGAATGTGGATTTGATCCTAAAAACTCCGCACGACTACCGTTCTCATCACGATTCTTCTTGATCGCTGTAATCTTTATAATCTTCGATGTAGAAATTGCACTTCTACTACCAATACCAATTACTATAATAACCTCAAACATTAAATCATGAATACTAATTAGATCAGTGTTCCTACTAATCCTAATTATTGGACTATACCATGAATGAAATCAAGGATCCCTAGAATGAAGAAATTAATGGGACTATAGTTAATAATAACATTTGGGTTGCATTCAAAAAGTACTATGTAAATAGTTAGCCTCATTAAGTAAGTGAGAAGCAAATATTTGCAATCAGTTTCGACCTGGTCTTAGATAAAACATTTATCCTTACTTTAAATTTTAACTGAAACCAAAGAGAGGTGTATTATTGTTAATAATAGAATTGAATGAAAACATTCCAGTTAAAGAAGTGGACAGTAAAAGTGAATGCTGCTAACTTATCACTATAGCGGTTAAAATCCGTTTACACTTCTATTTATATAGTTTAGGAAAACATTACATTTTCACTGTAAAGACAAGAGAAAATCTTTATAAATACTCAAAGGTATAAATACCTCATCGACATCTTCAGTGTCGTGCTCTAACATAAGCTATTCAAGTAATAAATAAGAATAAATAGTAAAATAACAACCCACATAACAAAAAACCCTAAAAATACCTTTAAGCTATTATATTGAAACCACTGATTAACCCTACCTAGATTAAAGAGAAGCCAGTATATACCCTGACCTCCAAAATATTCTATTCAACCAGAATCAAAAACCTTAGTAGCCCTATAACCAACCTCCAAAGGCAAATAAGAAACACCATAAGTAGAAAAGAAGGGTATAAATCATATAGAACCTGCAAATGCAGAAACAACATATAAACGTATAGAAAACAAACTATCACTAAAGGAAAAACCAGCTATTACATAACCAAGCCAACCACCTAGAAATAAAACAAACAAAGTAAGAAACCTTAAATAATAGGGTAAGCAAATTATAGTAGGGGTAGGGCAAATCAACCATATAAGAGTAGAACCACCAAAAATAGCCATAACTAACAAACCAACCATACCAAATATTATATTATAATTAGATTCAGTCATAGAATAAGAAGAAAAGAAATTAAAATCACCACACATAACAAAATAGAATAAACGGAAAGTATAACAAACAGTTAAACCAGTAGATAAAAACAATAGAAAAAACCCAAATATATTAATATACCCCATAGAAAATATTTCCAAAATAAAGTCCTTAGAATAAAACCCAGCTAAAAAGGGTATACCACAAAGAGCAAAATTAGCAACCATTAAACAAGAAGAAGTAAAAGGTATATAAACAGACATACCACCCATAAATCGAATATCCTGTGAATCCCCCATAGAATGAATAACACCACCAGCACATATAAACAATAAAGCCTTAAATAAAGCATGGGTCAATAAATGAAAAAATGCTAGAGTGGAAAGGCCAACAGAGATGGTTATAATTATAAGACCTAATTGTCTTAAAGTAGATAAAGCAATAATCCTCTTTAAATCATACTCAAAATTAGCTCCAAGGCCTGCTATAAATATAGTCAGACCAGAAACTAACAATAAAAAGACATTCAATCAATAACTAAAAGAAGGGCTAAAACGAATTAATAAGTAAACCCCCGCAGTAACCAAGGTGGAAGAATGAACTAATGCAGAAACAGGGGTAGGAGCAGCCATTGCTGCAGGTAACCAGGAAGAGAAAGGAATCTGAGCACTTTTAGTTATAGAAGCTAAAACAACAAGAAAGGAAATCAACTCTATTTCAACAGAACCTGATAAGAAATCTAAATAATAGATAAAACTTCATCTACCAAAATTAATTATTCAGGCAATAACTATTAATAAAGCAACATCACCAATACGATTAGATAAAACAGTTAATATACCAGCACCATAAGACTTTACATTCTGGTAATAAATTACTAGCAAATAAGAAACAAGACCTAAGCCATCCCAACCCAATAAAATACTAATCACATTAGGACTAATAATTAAAAACATTATAGAAACAACAAATATTAACACCAATATAATAAAACGAACAATATTCAAATCACCAAATATGTAATCATCTCTATAAAGAATAACCAATGCAGAAATAATTAAAACAAACCCCATGAATAATAAAGAGATTCAGTCAAATAAAAAAGTCATAATGATTGATCTACCATTTAAAGTAATAATATTCCAATCAATAAAATAAACCAAATCATTCATAATAAAATTAACACCCAAAAAACAACAAAATCAACCTAATAAAAACAAGAAAACAAATCTAACAAAACAAATAGATATAGACATTAATCTAAAATACAAACTATATCACTGGCACCACAAACCAATATTTTCCACTTAAACTATTTAGATAAAACAATGAACTAAAATATATCTAAACCCAAAAAACAGTAACATCCACCCTTAAAATGATTAAGTTCAACGGGAATCAATGAAGAAACAATAATAAAAATTCACGCACATAACCTAAAGAGCAAGAATAAAGACCCGAATAAACAGAACCATGTTGACTATAAGAATATAAATAAAGAGTATAAGCAGCACTAAAGAAAGATAATATAATTAAAACAAGCATAAGACATCAAGATCAAGAAACCAAGCTTCTTAATAGGCCAATCTCACCAAGAAGGTTAAGAGAGGGGGGAGCAGCCATATTACAAGCACTCAACAAAAATCATCACATAGTTATTCTAGGTATTAAATTAATTAAACCCCTACTAATTAAAAGACTACGACTACCAAAGCGCTCATAAGAAATATTAGAAAGACAGAAAAGACCAGAAGAACATAAACCATGAGCCACTATTAAAGCAAAAGATCTGCATACCCCCCAATAACTCAGTGTTATAATACCACCAATAACCATGCTTATATGAGCTACAGAAGAGTATGCAATCAATGACTTTAAATCAGTCTGTCGTATACAAAATAAACTAACAAATATACCACCTACCAATCTTAATGCAACTCAAAAATAACCAAAGCCAAATCCAAACTTAAATAATAAAGGGAATACACGAAGAAGGCCGTAACCACCAAGCTTTAGAAGAACACCAGCCAAAATTATAGAACCAGAAACAGGAGCTTCGACGTGGGCCCTAGGGAGTCATAAATGTACTATAAATATAGGTATCCTAACCAAGAAAGCAAAGACCATACATAAATAAAACAATCCACCTCCCATTAAACCATTACCACCCAAAAGATAAAAACATAAAGAGCCAAAAGTATTATAAACGAATAAAATACCAACCAATAAGGGAAGAGAAGCAAGCAAAGTATAAAACAATAGATAAATACCAGCCTGGACACGCTCAGGTTGATAACCCCAACCCAAGATTAAAAACAAGGTGGGAATCAATCTTCTTTCAAAGAAAATATAAAAGGAAAGCAAACCCACTCTACTAAAAGTGCAATACAATATAATAGTAAGAAAAATAACAACAAAAACAAAGAAGCCAGGAAAATACCCTGAACGAAGAATAGATTCTCTAGCTAAAATTATAAGAACACAAATTCATAAACTAAGAAGAATTAAACCATAAGAAATCAAATCACAACCAAAAAAAGAACCTAAATTACTTCAACAAAAGAAATAAGGAAAGAAAAAAAAGTAAACAAAAGAAACAGCAAACAATAAAGAACAAGTCAATCACCAACAGTTAGGTAAAAAACACAAAGGGATCAGAAAAACCAAGAAACAAAGAAACTTTAACATTGAAGAACTCTATAAGATTGAAAGTAATCATTACCATGACTACGAATTATAGAAACTAAAATAGATAAACCCAACGAGCCTTCACAGACAGAGAAAACCAAGAAATAAACAACAAAAAATAAACTGTAATTAAAATTACACAAATAAAAATAAAGAGAAAAATAAAGAACTAAAACCACAAACTCCAGTCTTAACAAAGTAATTAACAAATGCTTACGACTTGAAGAGAAAGCCCAAATCCCACAAAAATAAACAACAAAAAAATATAATCACATTGGCATTAAATGTTTTAATAATTTAACAAAAATATTGGTCTTGTAAACCAAAAATAAGGATAAACCTTTTAAAACTTCAGGGGAAAAGCAAAGCCATTTCATTAATCCCCAAAACTAATATTTTATATAAAATACCCCCTGAGATAACAAAACTACTTATATCAATAAGAACAATAACAGGACTAATATTTACCCAAATAAAACACCCGTTAGCTATAGGAATAATACTACTAATACAAACAACCATAGTATGCATTATCAGAGGAACAATATACAGAAGATTTTGATTCTCATACATTCTATTTATAATTATGGTTGGTGGTATACTAGTACTATTTATATACATAACAAGACTAGCATCAAATGAAATATTCTCACCATCAAATAAAATATTAATAATAACAACACTTATAATACCCGTACTAGTTTACATTATACCAACAGTAACCAACAATAAGGAAATAAATATACACAACACAATAATAGAAAGCGAAATCACAACCACAACAACTGTTATATATAATCAAATAATAGGAACAATAACAACCCTACTAGTATTATATATACTAATAACACTAATTGTAGTGGTAAACATTATTAATGTATCAAAAGGACCACTACGACACATAAATTAATGAACAAACCCATACGAAACAGACATCCCCTATTCAAAATTGCAAACCATGCCCTAGTAGACTTACCAACACCATCAACAATTAGTGGATGATGAAATTTTGGATCACTACTGGGTATTTGTCTAGTAGCACAAATTGCGACTGGGCTGTTCCTAGCTATACATTATTGCCCAAACACAGACGCTGCATTCGATAGAGTAAGACACATTTGTCGAGACGTAAACTACGGCTGACTATTACGAACTTTACACGCAAATGGAGGATCAATATTCTTTGTATGTATCTATATACATACTGGGCGAAATATATATTATGGGTCATACAACTTTATACACACTTGATCAGTAGGAGTAGCAATCCTATTCTTAACCATAGCAACAGCATTTATAGGATATGTTCTACCATGAGGACAAATATCATTCTGAGGAGCAACAGTTATTACAAACCTACTATCAGCAATCCCATATGTGGGGAATGAGGTAGTACAATGAGTATGAGGTGGATTTGCAGTAGACAATGCCACTCTAACACGGTTCTTTGCCCTTCACTTTCTAATACCCTTTGTAATTGTTGGTATAGTAGTAATCCATCTTCTATTTCTACACCAAACAGGATCAAATAATCCGCTGGGGTTAAATAAAAATACAGATAAGATTCCATTCCACCCTTATTTTACAGTAAAGGATATCCTAGGATTTGCAATTATAATTATAGCACTTACTGTATTAACCCTAAAGGAACCGTATATACTTAGAGACCCAGACAACTTCACACCAGCAAATCCATTAGTAACACCCGTGCATATTCAGCCTGAATGATATTTCTTATTTGCATATGCAATCCTACGATCAATTCCAAATAAACTAGGAGGTGTTATCGCCCTTGCAATATCAATTGCAATCCTATTTATTATACCAGCATATAAATCAAAGTTTCGAGGGACACAGTTCTACCCAATTAATCAAGTTTTATTCTGAATCATAACAAACACAGTAATCCTACTAACATGAATTGGAGCACGACCAGTTGAAGAGCCATATATCCTAACAGGCCAAGTATTAACAACAATGTATTTCCTATACTATATGATAACCCCAATAACAACAAAGGTGTGAGACAAAATAACTGACTAAAGTTAAATAGCCAGGAAAGGCCTAATGTCTTGAAAACATTAAGAAAGAGGTTTGATTCTTCTGTTAACTTACATGTACCTAAATTAGTACACTACAATAAAGAGAAAATAAAACACCTAACACCAACAAAAAACAACAGGTAATTCAATGAAAGAGGTAAAAATCTCTTTCAAGCCAAATACATCAACTTATCATAACGAAACCGAGGTAATGTACCACGAACCCAGACAAATAAAAAGGAAATAAAAACAACCTTAAGGTAAAATAAGAAAGAATACAAATCACAACCTAAGAAAATAATACAAAACAATAGTCTTATAAAAAGAATTCTAGCATATTCAGCCAAGAAGATTAAAGAGAATCCACCACCACCATATTCAACATTAAATCCAGAAACAAGCTCAGATTCACCTTCAGCGAAATCAAAAGGAGTTCGATTAGTTTCGGCTAGACAAGAAATAAACCACACAAATGATAAAGGAAGAGAAAAGAAGATTAATCACAAATAAATTTGATAGGAATAAAAATAAGTTAAATCATATCTACTAATCAAAATCACAAATGAAAGAAGGATAAAAGCCAATCTAACCTCATATGAAATAGTTTGTGCAAGAGCACGAAGGGCACCCAATAAGGAATAACCAGAATTAGAGGACCAACCAGCAATTATAACAGTATAAACACCAAGACTAGTACAAGCCAAGAAAAACAATAAGCCCAGTTCAAATGAAATAAAGCCTCTTAAATAAGGAATCAATACCCAAACCAATAGAGAAAGGAAAAAACCGAATACAGGAGAAAAATAATAAATAAGATAATTAGAAACCAAAGGAAAATACTGTTCCCTAGTAAATAACTTAATAGCATCTCTAAAAGGCTGGAAAATACCAACAAACCCTACTTTATTAGGACCCTTACGAATATGAATATAGCCTAAAACCCTCCGCTCTAGTAAAGTAAGAAAGGCAACACCAACTATAACAAAAACCATTAATAATAAAAAAATAACACCGACAAATAAAAACTCTAACATATATACTACTTGTAAATAAAACTTTACATTAATAGATTCTAAATCCAATGCACTTATCTGCCAAAATAGTAAGCAACATTAATAATAATCATAAAGAATAAAATTATTCCAAATACCCGGTCCTCTCGTACTAAGGTATAAAATAATATTATAGATAGAAACCAACCTGGCTCACGCCGGTCTGAACTCAGATCATGTAAGATTTTAAAGGTCGAACAGACCCAATCACTTTTAGCTCCTACACCAAAAATTAACCTTAATCCAACATCGAGGTCGCAAACCTCCCCGCCAATAAGAACTCTCAAGGAAGATAACGCTGTTATCCCTAAGGTAATTTAATCTTGTAATCAAAATAAATGGATCAAAAAATTATAGATAAATATGCAAAATAAAGAGGAGTTAAATAAATTCCTCCCATCACCCCAACAAAACACTTAAATCACTTAATAAAATAAAAACAAACAAAATAACAGAAAGAAATTTAAATGTTAAACTCTATAGGGTCTTCTCGTCCCATAAAAACATTTAAGAATTTTAACTCAAAGACCAAATTCAATTGTATATTCATTACTTAAGACAGTATGTCTCGTCAAGCCATTCATACCAGATCACAATTAAAGAACTAATGATTATGCTACCTTTGCACGGTCAAAATACCGCGGCCCTTCAACAAATAGTCAGTGGGCAGGCCATACTTCAAAAACTAACGAGAAAAGATGTTTTTGTTAAACAGGCGGACATGAAAGCTTTGCCTAGTTCCTCAAAAGAATTTAACACATAATAAACAACATAAAGATAAATTTACTAATTACACAATAATTACTACCCAAACAAAGGTTAAAGAAAACATTCCAATAAACAAATTAAATAATAAAACCAAATAAACAAAAGAATAAATAAAATTTTAACATAATCAAATTGAAAATCACTATAAAATCCACAAAACTAAATAAAAAGAAAAATTATAAAAATAAAATAAGGAGCTAATCCCCCTTAATCTTAACTCTAAATAAAAATCAATACAATAAAAGTAAAAATTAAACAAAGAGCATGAATTGAATTCATTTCTTGGAAAACCAGAAACCACTAAAGACGAATAACATTTCACTACCAATGGAATATTATTAATAATAATGAAACACTAACTAAAATAAACCATTAACTCCTTTAAAATCGGGAAATAAAAATATATAATAAAATTCAATGAACCCTGATACACAAGGTACAACAAATAAAATCAGCTTCTAAAAACACATTAACAAATCATACCCCTACGGTACAAGTAATCTATAGTAAAAAGAATTAAATCACAAATATACAACAACAAAATGATTCTTCAATAAAACAAGTAAAATAACACAAAGAAAAAACAAGACAAGCAATAAAATCAGATCATGCCGAATTGCACGACACAATAATTCAGCGTAAATGAAAACTCAACTAATAGAAATGATCTGAATAGAAATTAATCAATCCAGCTGCACCTTCCGGTACAACCACTTTGTTACGACTTATCTCATTAACAAATAAACGAGAGCGACGGGCGATGTGTACATATCCCAGAACCAATTATCATGAAAACAATCTACAAAACATTACAACCAAATCCAATTTCATACCAGTATTGAAACCAGCAATCCAATAAACAAATACCAATGTAACCCATCATTCCACTTAGAAACAAGCTGCACCTTGACCTGAAATAAATCAAAATAAAGAAACCAGAAAATTAAATAAACTCTAAAAAGATAATCAATAAACGGCGGTATACAAACCAAAGCAACTAAGTAAGGTCCAACGCGGACTATCGATAACGAGACAGATTCCTCTGAATGGAATAAGATACCGCCAAATTCTTTAAGTTTCAAGAACATAACTAATACTACTCAGGCACTAAAATTAACAATCCAAAATAATAGGGTATCTAATCCTAGTCTATAAAAGGAATTTCATAGCCTCCAAATAATTAAATGACATAAAATAACAATAAAAATTTCACCTAATGAACGAACAAAATAAAATCAAAGATTAAACATAATAACTACAACACCAAACACATTCAAGTGCCTCCAAGGTATAACCGCGGCTGCTGGCACAAAATTTAACCGAAACTAAAATGAATTGCTAAATACAAGGGTACTTGACCAGCCAATAATAACTAATGAGAATTAATAATAAAAATCCATACCCATTTAGAGAAATGAACAAACCCACGCAAAAACTTACATATAAAACAAACAAACATTGAATGAAAAAGCAAGAATAAAACTTCACTTGGTACCTCTAGAAAAGCAGAATGGGTCAAATATTATGTATACTAATACTACTACTATAGAAGTAGAGTATAGAGTAACATAAATCA